AATAAGATGCCTGATAAAAAGGATTATCTTGATAGGATAAATAATGTATAATATACTCTTATTATATTTTTTAGAATTAAACTAAATCCTTAGAAATCAAAATTCTATATGCATCATACAACAAAATATAAAAAGGTAAGCTAAATAAGCTATTAGGTTCATACCCTAAGTATAGAATTATATTCTCCTTTTTAATTATAAAAACATCATGAAAAATATTATTTTTTATTATAACCATAACTAGAACAATAATAGTCTTGAGATCTAATGATATATTAAATATATGAATTGGATTAGAAATTAGTCTGATATCATTCATCCCCTTAATATATGAAAATAAAAACAATATTCTTACCCAAAGATCTATAATATATTTCTTAATCCAAAGAATAGCATCAATAATGTTAATCATTATAATCTTAATAAATATATTTATATATATTAATATATGAATAGAAATAATAAACATTATTATATTAACAATAATAATAAAAATAGGCATACCACCATTTCATATATGATTCCCAGAAATAATATCAAAAATAAGATGAAAAACATGTATTATACTAATAACATGACAAAAAGTAGCCCCAATATATATCCTATCCTTAATTATAAATAATAATAAATTAACAATATTAATTATAATAACCTCAACAATCACAGGAGCTATTATAGGGTTAAATCATACATCAACACAAAAAATTATAGCATATTCATCTATCAATCATATAGGATGAATAATAGCATGTGCTAGAATGAACTCAAAAATATGAATTATATACATAACAATATACTCATTAATAACAATTATATTAGGAATATATATATATAAATATAATATTATATATATCAACCAATATAACACTATATCAATAAATATAACAGAAAAAATATCAGTAATAGTAATAATATTGAGAATAGGAGGATTACCTCCCTTTATAGGATTCATACCAAAATGAATCACAATCGAATATATAATTATATCAAATGAATTTATATTATTAACTATTATATTAATATCATCACTAATTACACTAATATATTACCTACGTATAATTAGATCTATAATATTAATTATAAGCCACTCACAAAAATGAATATTTATAAACAAAAAGGAAGCATCAACTAACATATTATATATTAATATATTAATACCTATATTAATCATTATATTAAACTTTATATAAAGCTTTAAGTTATATAAACTAATAACCTTCAAAGTTATAAATACATCAAATTGTAAGCTTTAGTGTTAAAACTACTTTAGAATTGCAATCTAATATCATATATTGAATATAAAGCCATGAAAGGAGATAATACTATACCATATATAAATTTACAATTTATAGCCTAAACTTCAGCCATCCTATCTTTACATGAATAAATGATTATTTTCCACAAATCACAAAGATATTGGCACTTTATATTTCATCTTAGGAATATGAGCAGGAATATTAGGAACATCATTAAGATGAATTATTCGAATCGAATTAGGAATACCAGGATCATTCATTGGAGATGACCAAACATATAATGTAGTAGTCACCGCACATGCATTTATCATAATCTTTTTTATAGTAATACCAATCATAATCGGAGGATTTGGAAATTGACTAGTACCTTTAATAATTGGAGCCCCTGATATAGCATTCCCACGAATGAATAATATAAGATTCTGATTACTACCCCCATCAATTACATTATTAATCATAAGAAGAATTGTAGAAAAAGGTGCAGGTACTGGATGAACAGTATATCCACCATTATCAGCAAATATCGCACATAATGGAGCATCAGTAGATTTAGCAATCTTCTCGCTCCATTTAGCAGGAGTATCATCAATTCTAGGAGCAGTAAATTTTATCTCAACCATTTTTAATATACGACCAGTAGGAATAACTGCTGAACGAATTCCATTATTCGTATGATCAGTAGGAATTACTGCTTTACTTCTATTATTATCATTACCTGTATTAGCAGGGGCAATCACAATATTATTAACTGATCGAAACTTCAATACATCTTTCTTCGACCCAGCAGGAGGGGGAGATCCAATTTTATATCAACATTTATTTTGATTCTTTGGACATCCAGAAGTATATATTTTAATCCTACCAGGGTTTGGATTAATCTCACATATTATTATACAAGAAAGAGGAAAAAATGAAACATTTGGATCATTAGGAATAATTTATGCAATAATAGCAATCGGATTATTAGGCTTTATTGTATGAGCACATCATATATTCACAGTTGGAATAGATGTTGATACACGAGCATATTTTACATCAGCAACCATAATTATTGCTGTACCTACAGGTATCAAAATTTTCAGTTGACTAGCAACCATCCATGGTACAAATATTAATTATTCAGTACCTATAATATGAGCAATAGGATTTGTATTCCTATTTACCATAGGAGGATTAACAGGAGTAATTTTAGCAAATTCATCTATTGATATCATCCTACACGATACTTACTATGTAGTAGCACATTTCCATTATGTTCTATCTATAGGAGCAGTATTTGCCATCATTGGAAGATTTATTCAATGATACCCACTATTTACCGGAATCACATTAAACCCTAAATGATTAAAAGTACAATTTATAATAATATTTATCGGCGTAAATATAACATTTTTCCCACAACACTTCCTAGGATTAAGAGGAATACCCCGACGATATTCAGATTACCCTGACAGATTTACAACATGAAATGTAATCTCATCTATCGGATCAAGAATCTCATTAATAAGAGTAATTTTATTAATCATAATTATTTGAGAAAGAATAATCTCAAAACGAAAAATAATTTTCCAAGAAAATCTTCCCTCTAGGATAGAATGAATACAAAACTCACCACCAGCTGAACATTCATACGCTGAATTACCTATCATTAGATCATTCTAATATGGCAGAAAAATGCTATGAACTTAAAATTCATATATAAAGAATAATCTTTTATTAGAAAATGCCAACTTGATCAAAATTATCTTTTCAAGATAGAAATTCACCTTTAATGGAACAACTAATTTTTTTCCATGACCATACCATAATAATTCTATCTATAATCACCATTATAGTATCATATATAATAATAACAATAATATATAATAAACTTATTAATCGATACCTGCTTGAAGGACAAATAATTGAGTTACTATGAACTATAATACCAGCCATTACACTATTATTTATTGCATTACCATCTCTAAAAATTCTATATATCATAGATGAAATAAATAAACCAATAATAACAATCAAAGCAATTGGACATCAATGATATTGATCATATGAATATTCAGATATAAGAAATATTGAAATACAATCATATATAAAACCAACTAATGAACTTAACATAAATGAATTTCGACTATTAGAAGTAGATAACCGAGTAATTCTACCCATAAAATCAACAATCCGAATACTAGTTACATCATCAGATGTAATCCATTCTTGAACTATCCCAAGTATAGGAATTAAAATTGATGGGACACCTGGACGATTAAACCAGGGAAATATAAATATAAACCGACCAGGACTAATATTCGGACAATGTTCTGAGATTTGCGGAGCAAATCACAGATTTATACCAATTGTAATCGAAAGAGTATCAATAAATCAATTCCTAAACTGATTAAATTCAAACTCATTAAGTGGCCGAAAAGAAAGCATTGGTCTTTTAAACCAAATTATAGTAAACATCAAATACTCTTAATGAAGAAATTAGTTTATCAAAAACATTAATTTGTCAAATTAAAAAAATTAAAATATAATATTTCTTAATACCTCAAATATCACCTATATGATGAACAACATTATTCTTAATATTCATTACAATATATATATGTTACGTAATTATCATATACTTTTTCATTTCATATAAAAAAAAAAATGAAATGAAAAAAAAAATAATTATTTATAAAATAAACTGAAAATGATAGCTAATCTATTCTCAACTTTTGACCCATCAACAAGAATTAACTTATCATTAAATTGAATAAGAATTATAATTGGAATAATAATCATACCATCATTATATTGAATAATACCCAGACGATATAATATAATATTTAATATATTAAATAACAATTTATATAAAGAATTTAAAATATTATTAGGAATTAATTCATTTGGAATAACAATTATAATTATTAGACTATTTATATATATTCTATTAAATAACATAATAGGATTATTACCATATATTTTCACTAGAAGAAGACATTTAGTATTTACATTAACTTTAGCCCTACCAATATGAATAAGACTAATAATTTATGGATGAATTAATAAATATCAAATAATATTTGCACATCTAATCCCCACAGGGACACCAATAATACTTATACCATTTATAGTACTAATTGAAACAACCAGAAATTTAATCCGACCAGGATCTTTAGCTGTACGACTAACGGCTAATATAATTGCTGGACATTTACTTATAAGACTATTAGGAAATAATATATTAAATAGTAATACCATTATTATACCATTAATCATAATAATCCAAGCATTATTAATAATATTTGAAACGGCTGTTTCAATCATCCAAGCATATGTTTTTTCAATCCTTATAACATTATATTCTAGAGAAGTTAATTATGAGAAAACATAACCACCCATTCCATTTAGTAGATTATAGACCATGACCATTAACAAGATCAATTGGGGCACTTACACTTGTATCAGGAATAATTATATGATTTCATATAAATAATATATATATATTTATATTAGGGATTATTATCCTATTATTATCAATATATCAATGATGACGAGATATTATTCGGGAAGGCACTTTCCAAGGAAAGCATACCATTAAAGTAGTTAAAGGACTAAAGATAGGTATAATCTTATTTATTACATCAGAAATTTTTTTTTTCATTTCATTTTTCTGAGCATTTTTCCATAGTAGATTATCCCCAACTATCGAAATTGGTATAATTTGACCTCCTAAAGGAATCTTAACATTCAACCCAATACAAATTCCTTTATTAAATACAATAATTCTACTTTGTTCTGGAATCACCATCACATGAGCTCATCATGCAATAATAATAAAAAATTTTAACCAGACTAAACAAGGATTAATTATAACAGTAAGTTTAGGAATTTATTTCACTATCCTTCAAGCATACGAATATTATGAATCAACATTTACAATTAGAGATTCAATTTATGGGTCATGTTTTTTTATAGCAACCGGATTCCATGGTATCCATGTTATAATCGGTACAATTTTTATTATAACATGTTTAATTCGACATATTAAATATCATTTTTCCAGAAATCATCATTTTGGATTTGAAGCAGCAGCATGATATTGACACTTTGTTGATGTAGTATGACTATTTCTTTACATTACTATTTACTGATGAGGTAGATACTTTTTTAGTATAATATATTATATTTGACTTCCAATCAAAAGATCTTTTAAAGAAAAAGTAATATTAAAAATTACATTATCATTAATAATAGCAATTATTATATCAATAATAGTAATAATCCTATGTTCATTAATTAGAAAAAAAACAATTATTGATCGAGAGAAAATATCCCCATTCGAATGCGGTTTTGATCCAAAAAGATCATCACGATTACCATTTTCATCAAAATTTTTCTTAATTGCCGTATTATTTCTAATTTTCGATATTGAAATTGTAATTATCTTACCTATAGTAATTACAATAAAAACAAGTAACATAATAAACTGATTTATTACATCAAGAATATTTATTACTATTCTAATTATAGGATTATACCACGAATGAAAAAATGGAATCCTAGAATGAGCTAAATGGGGTTATAGTTTTATAAAAATATATAATTTGCAATTATAAGAAATCAAAAAGATTATCCTCATAATAAGTAGTGAAGTAAAATTTACATTTAGTTTCGACCTAAAAATTTGAGAAAATTCTCCTTACTTTTAACTAAAGCCAAATAGAGGCTTTTCATTGTTAATGAAAAAATTGAATCATATTCTAGTTAAAAGAGAATGTTGTATCTAAAAGAAGCTTCTAACTTCTTATTAAAGCGGTTAGATTCCGTTTTTCTCTTATTCAAATAGTTTATATAAAACATTCCATTTTCAATGGAAAAATAAAATAATTTTTTTTGAATATATATATATATATTTGAGGAATAAAAATTCATAATAATATCTTCAATATTATGCTTTTAAACTTAAGCTACCCAAATAAATTATTATTATAATGATAAAAAAAATAAAAGTAAACATAAATAACTTCACATTATTAAACTCAATTAAATAATTAATTTTACTAATTATATATATATATATAATATGTGAATGTGAAAATATATATTCACCCCAACCCGAATCAATTACTATAAAATAAGATTTTGAAATATATATAAAATTTTTATATAAACCTAAAGTACTAAAAATAGGTATAAATCACATACCACCTATAAAATAAAACCCAAAAATAATAAAATTATTATTATAATTAATATCAAAATTTGAAAAAATATAAGCAACAAAAATCCCCAAAACAATAGAAAAAATAGGTATCAATTTTAATAAAAAAGGTATGAAAATAAAAATAGGAGTCTTAAATATAAATCACATTAATATCACCCCAAAAATAATAGATAAAAAGGTTAAAATTAACATAGAAAGTATCATTTTTATATCCTCATAATATGACTGAAAAACATAATTACCCGAACCTATAAATATTAAATAATTAAACAAACGAAAACTATAAGATATAGTAAATATAACTGAAGCCATATATAAAAAATAATATATAAAATTTATACCATTTATAGACATAACCTCCAAAATTAAATCTTTAGAATAAAACCCTGATAAAAAAGGTAAGCCAGATAAAGAAAAAGATGAAATAATTAAACATGAAGAAGTATAAGGAAATATATTAATTACATAACCCATATCACGAATATCTTGAGAACTATTCATAGAATGAATAATTAATCCAGCACATAAAAATAGCAAAGACTTAAAAAAAGCATGAGTTAAAAGATGAAAAAAAGATAATATAGGAAAACCCATAAATAAAATACTTATTATTAAACCTAATTGTCTCAAAGTAGATAAAGCAATAATCTTTTTTAAATCAAACTCAAAATTAGCACCCAATCCAGATATAAATATAGTTATTAAAGATAACATAATAAAAAAATCACAATTTAAATTATTCAAAAATGAACTAAAACGAATTATTAAATATACTCCTGCCGTAACCAAAGTAGAAGAATGAACTAAAGCAGAAACAGGAGTAGGAGCCGCTATAGCGGCTGGAAGTCAAGAAGAAAAAGGAATTTGAGCCCTTTTAGTAAAAGAAGCCAAAATACATATATATACAATATATACTATATAATTATCAAAAAAACTTAAATAATAAATATAATTTCACCTACCATAATTTATCATTCAAGCAATACATATCAAAATAGAAACATCACCAATCCGATTAGTTATAATAGTTAATATCCCAGCATTATATGAATTATAGTTCTGAAAATAAATCACTAAACCATATGAAACCAAACCTAAACCATCCCAACCAAGAAGAATCCTAACCATATTAGGACTAATAATTATAAATATTATTGAAATAACAAATATAAAAACCAATATTAAAAAACGATACTTATAATAATCATCCTGTATATAAGAATGACTATAAAAAATAACTATTGAAGAAATCAATAAAACACAACCTATAAATATCAACGACATATAATCAAAAATAAAAGATATACAAATATTCATAGAATTAATATTAATAATTTCTCAATCCATAAAAATTATATAATCAAATAATATAAAATATATACTCAAAAATATAAAAAATAAACCAAATAATAATATAAAAATAAAAATATAAATATATATAAAAAAAATAACCTAGAATATAAATATACCTATAATACCACAAATTATCGTTCTAAAATTAAACTATCTAGATAAAATACCATTAAAGTAAACAAACCAATTTTTAATACTAAAAAATTTAAAGGAAATAAATGTATAAATAAAAGATAATATTCAATACAAAAAACACCCGAAGCACAATTAATACCACTATATAAAACACCATGATTAACACTAGAATATAAATATATACTATATATACAACCTATAAAAGAAGCAAATATTAAATATAATATTGATATATAACTAAAAGAAACAATACCATTAATCAACATAATTTCTCCTAAAAGATTAATCCTAGGAGGACTAGATATATTATTAACTATTAAAATAAATCAAAATAAACAAACATTAGGTATAATAGTTAATAAACCCTTATTTATAAATAATCTTCGAGACATTGTCCGCTCATAAGAAATATTAGCTAAACAAAATATACCAGAAGAACATAAACCATGACCAATTATTATCAATAATGATCCAAGAATACCTATAATATTTATACTTATTAAACCACAAATTACTAAACCCATATGAGCCACAGAAGAATAAGCAATCAAAGACTTCATATCAACTTGAAATATACACAAAATACCAATAATAAAAATACCAAACAAACATAAAGAAATAAAATAAATATTTAAACAATAATTTTCTATAAAAAAAAATACACGTATAATTCCATAACCTCCTAATTTCAATAAAACACCAGCTAAAATCATAGAACCAGAAATTGGAGCCTCAACATGAGCCTTTGGTAATCAAAAATGAATAAATACCATTGGTATTTTAACCAAAAAAGCTATTAATAAAGAAATGTATAAATAAAAATTAAAATCAATCTTAATCAAAAAGTAAAATATACTAAAACAGAATATTTTCAAATAAAAAATACCTAATAGTATAGGTAATGAAAAAAACAATGTATAAAATAATAAATAATAACCAGCCATTAAACGTTCAGGTTGATAACCTCAACCAAAAATTAAAATTAAAGTAGGAATTAAACTACACTCAAAAAATAAATAATATATAAATAAATTATTAACCCTGAAAGTCAAAAATAAAAAGATAAGTATAAAAATAACCAAAAATATAAATTCATAAATATAATGATCATTTTTATATAAAAGAGAACTAGCCAAAATCATTAATAAAACAATCCATAAACTAAGCAATATTATAGAAATAGATAAAATATCACCCCCTCATATATAACTCACTATTCTATATCAAATATTTATATATATAAAATTATATATATATATAAATATAAATAAAAAAAAAATAATCAAAATATATCAATTAAAAAAATTAATAAAAAGAGCCAAAAAAGATAAACTTATAAACAATTTTATCATAATATAAAAAGAGAATTAATATGATCATTCCCATAACTACGAATAATAGAAACTAAAATAGATAAACCAAGTACACTTTCACATACAGAAAAAGTCAAAAAAACCAACAACATATATATATTACCAACAAAAATTATACAAAAAAATACCATTATTATATAAATACACAAAACTAAATATTCCAATCTTAATAAAGTCAAAAGTAAATGTTTACGTATAGAACAATATAATAATAAACCAGAAAAAAATATAAAAAAAACAAAATAATTAATAAAATAATATATAAAATATATAAAAATAAGTTTTAATAGTTTAAAGTAAAATAATGATCTTGTAAATCATAGATAGATTAGTCTTTAAAACTTCAATAGAAAGATAAACTCTTGTCATTAATCTCCAAAATTAATATTTTATATTAAACTATCCATTGAAATCATAACAATTACATTCATAATATTAACAATTAATATAATAATAATTTATATAAAACATCCATTAAGAATAGGTATAATATTAATTTTACAAACAATATTAATATCTATATTAACAGGTTTAATAAACTCATTCTGAATATCATATATTTTATTAATCAGAATATTAAGAGGAGCACTTGTATTATTCATTTATATATCAAGAGTAGCATCAAATGAAAAATTTATAAATAAAAAGTGAATATGAATATTCGCCATAACTATATTAATAATAAGATTATTATTTCTATTCTTAGAAAAAAAAATAATTATTAAAAATAATTATTTCAGAATAGAAATAATAAATAATGATATCTACCCATTAAATAAAATATTTAATATAGAAAATATAATTATAATTATATTCTTAATTATATATCTATTATTAACAATAATTGTATCTACTTACATGGTAAATATCTCTGAAGGACCTATGCGCTTTAAAATATAATATGAATAAACCCATACGAAAAAAACACCCTTTAATTAAAATTATTAATAATTCATTAATTGATTTACCCAGACCAAGAAGAATTTCATTATGATGAAACTTTGGGTCACTTATTGGATTATCATTAATAATCCAAATTATAACAGGATTATTCTTAGCCATACACTATACTCCTAATATTGAAATAGCATTTTCAAGAGTAATACATATTTGTCGAGACGTTAATAATGGATGACTACTACGAAATATACATGCAAACGGAGCTTCAATATTCTTTATTTGTTTATATTTACATATTGGACGAGGAATATATTATAGATCTTATAAATTAATCATAACATGAATAGTAGGTGTAATTTTACTATTAATAGTAATAGCAACAGCATTCTTAGGGTATGTTTTACCATGAGGACAAATATCACTATGAGGAGCAACTGTAATTACTAATTTACTATCAGCTATTCCATATTTAGGAAATGATATAGTAAAATGACTATGAGGAGGATTTTCAGTTGATAATGCCACACTTAACCGATTTTTCACTTTACACTTTCTATTACCATTTATTATTTCTATACTAGTAATAATTCATTTATTATTTCTACATCAAACAGGATCAAATAACCCTTTAGGATTAAATAGAAATATAGACAAAATCCCATTCCACCCATATTTTAGAATCAAAGATTATATAGGTATAATAATTACATTATTCATATTTATTATATTAAATTTATTAAACCCCCAAATATTAGGAGACCCTGAAAACTTTATTCCCGCTAACCCATTAGTAACACCTGTCCATATTCAACCAGAATGATATTTCCTATTTGCATACGCTATCCTCCGATCAATTCCCAATAAGCTAGGAGGAGTTATTGCTATAATTATATCAATCATCATTATTATAATTTTACCATTCACTAATAAAAACAAATTCCAAAGAATAAGATTTTACCCATTAAACAAAATAATATTTTGATTAATATTTATTAATTTAATATTATTAACTTGAATTGGAGCACGACCCGCAGAAGAACCTTACATTATCACAGGACAAATATTAACAACAACATATTTTATATATTTTATCATCAACCCTATTATATTAAAATACTGAGATAGAAATATTTAAAGTTAATAAGCTTATAAGCATATATTTTGAAAATATAAGATAAAGATTAAATTCTTTATTAACTTCACTTAATTAAATGAAATTAATCATATAGAAATATAAACCGAATATAAATAAAAAATAATTCAAAGATAAAGGCAAAAACATCTTTCAAGTCAAATACATCAATTTATCATAACGAAAACGAGGTAAAGTACCTCGTACTCAAATAAAAGAAAAAACAATAAAAACCCATTTTATAAAAAATAAAATTGAATAAACATCACAACCAATAAAAATAATACAAGATAATATACTTATAAAAATAATATTTATATATTCAGATAAAAAAATAAAAGCAAACCCCCCTCTCCTATATTCAACATTAAAACCAGAAACCAACTCAGATTCACCCTCTGCAAAATCAAAAGGTGAACGGTTTGTTTCAGCCAAACATGAACTAAATCAACAAAAAAATATAGGAATAGAAATAAATATAAACCAAACATTATATTGATAATACATAAAGTCAAAAATATTATATCTATAAATATATAATAAAAAACAAATAATAATAAGAGCTATTCTTACTTCATAAGAAATAGTCTGAGCAACAGAACGTAAACCCCCCAAAAGGGCATAATTAGAATTAGAAGATCAGCCACACAATAAAACTCCATAAACTCCCATTCCAGTACAACATAAAAAAAATAATATACCATAATTAAAAGTATAAATATTTATAAAATAAGGAAATAAAACCCATAAAATAAAAGATAATATTAATATAAAAATAGGAACTATTATATAAATAATATAATTAGACATAAAAGGATAAGTCTGTTCTTTAAAAAATAACTTAATCCCATCAGAAAATGGCTGAAGTAAACCTATAAAACCAACCTTATTAGGACCTTTACGCAGCTGAATATATCTTAAGACCTTACGCTCCAATAAAGTCACAAAAGCAACAGAAATCAAAATAAAAATTAACAAAATTAAAAAATTAATGACAAAAATTACTATTTGTAATATAAATTACATTAATAAATTCTAAATTTATTACATTTTTCTGCCAAAATAGTGAATTTTAAAAATAAACAATAAACAAAAATTATTTCTAAAATTTGGTCCTTTCGTACTAAAATTTTATATAAAGTTAAGGATAGAAACCGACCTGGCTCACGCCGGTCTGAACTCAGATCATGTAAAAATTTAAAGGTCGAACAGACCTAGTATACAATATTATACCCCTGTAACTTATTTTAATCCAACATCGAGGTCGCAAACTTCTTTATCAATATGAACTCTCCAAAAAAATAACGCTGTTATCCCTAAGGTAACTTAATCTTATTTTCCATAATAAAGGATCAAAAAAACATAAATTAATGATTTAATAAAAAAAAGTTATATAATTTTTTTTGTCACCCCAACAAAACTTTAATAAAAATATAAAATTTTAAAAATATATAAATAGTATATTTATATTAAAGTAAAGTTCTATAGGGTCTTCTCGTCCTATAAAAATATTTTAGCTTTTTAACTAAAAAATCAATTTTTTTATATAAAATAAAGAAAGTATATTTCTCATCCAACCATTCATACCAGTCTTCAATTAAAAGACAAATTATTATGCTACCTTTGTACAGTCAAAATACTGCAGCCATTTAATAATCATAGAGCAGGTTAAATCTTTTATTTAAAACAAAAGAACATGTTTTTGTTAAACAGGTGAAAACAATATTTGCCGAATTACTATATATTATATATATAAAATACTAATTTTATCATAATTAAAATAAATTAATAATTAAATTATTCAATTTGATAAAAAACTAAATAAATACTAAATTAATAATATACAAAAATTAATTATAAAAAAATAAATGATGGATATTATTAATCCTACACAAAATTTTAAATAAAAATATTTTAGAAATATTGATTAGATTATCCTAATCAATTTTTGATTAAAAAAATTAATAAAATTTAATCAAAAATTAATCATAAATTAAACTTAATTCTCAAACAACCAGATATTTTTAATTGAATAAAATATATTCACTATAACAAAATTACTAATAATATTATAACATAAACTATTATTTTGTTATATATCTTAAAATTTCGGGAAAAAAATATATATTTTACAAATTAATAAACCCTGATACAAAAGGTACATTAAAAATAAATACTTCTAATTAATTTATATATATCCTTCACAGTACTTTTAACTATAAATAAAAAATTTATTTTATAAAAATTACTAAAAACAAAACTATTTTTTTTAAAAAGAATAATTAATATAATTTTCTCAAATTAGATTGAATTTCACAATCAAATTATTAATGTAAATAATAACTTCAATAAAGAATTAATTTGACATTCTAGATTCATTTTCCAATAAATCTACTTTGTTACGACTTATCCTAAATTAGGAGCGACGGGCGATATGTACATAATATAGAGCCAATATCAATTTTTTTTTCTAAAAAAATTTACTATCAAATCCAAAATCATATAAATTTCCATATTATAATCAATATTATATATAAATAATGTAACCCATTTCTACTTTTATATTACTAAACCTTGACCTAACATTTAGATTAAAAAACCACTCAGAAAATAATTTTTATAAAACATTCAATGATAGAGATATATAAGCAAAATAAAAGTAAAATTTATTGTGGTGTATCAATTAAAGAACAGGTTCCTCTGAAAAGCTAAATTACCGCCAAATCCTTTAAATTTAAAGATCTTATCTATTAATAATTAGGTTTTAAAATTTACAATTAAAATAATAGGGTATCTAATCCTAGTCTTAAAAATAACTTTCATATATAATAATCCAATTAATAAAATAAAATATTGATATTCCACCAAACAATATTAATTTTAAATTTTAAAAAAAAAGATATAAAATTTAATATAAACCAAAATAATTTAATATCTATGATTGTATAACCGCAACTGCTGGCACAATCTTTGTTATAAAACAATTATTATAAATGAATATTATATTAATAAATTAATCAAAACTATAAACTAAAAATAAAAATAATAAAATTATTTTAAAAAAATAACCCAGAAAAAACTTATATATATATTTTAATAAAATTAAATTCTTTTACTTGAATAAAATATATAATTTTATACAAAAAAAATTTAGGAACAACTTAATTTTAAATTACCTCTCCAATCAGGTAGCTCCCCTTCGGTCCCCCTCCGGGTATATAATATCACAATATTCTAGTATCATATTACATATATTGTACTTTTATATTATGTAAACATAATATACATAAACCAAGTTAAACTAATAATACGAAATTGATTTTCATCAACAATTTCTTTTAGAATAAGAAATTTATATCTTTATCTTAACTTCTTAATAATACTTTATTATTCTAGTCATAGTATAACTCATAAATAATCACATATCTCTTTGTAAAACGTTACTCATAATTAATCATCATCTATTTATCTTTACTTATTGTTATTTAACACATATACACTATTTACTCTATTAACCTTTAAACACTTATCCTTACCCTTGGGGGTTAGGGGGTATAAAATACTTTCATTCCTTTGGATTAGACCACCTATACCTATATACCTATATACCTATACCTACACACGTATATCCATATCTATACACTAGCACATCATTAGATAATATAAAAAATAAAACAATAATCCATAAATATAAATTTATATTATAAACTTATATATCTACCCCACTTAGATATACAATCAATATAAAATAATATATTTAGAAAATTAAATTTTAATAATATATAATTTTATACAAAAAAATTTTAGGAACAACTTAATTTTAAATTACCTCTCCAATCATTAGAAATAAAAAATTATTATAATAATTAATTAATATAAGCAATCTATTCCAGAAAAATAAAAAAATACAAATAAACAAATAAATATATTTATATAATAAAGTATAATTCCCCACAATTATATATTTATTTTATAAATATATCAATCATTAGGAATAAAAAATATACTAATGATCATATTGCTATGGGCAGATAGCTGAACTTGTTCCAGAAAAATAAAAAAATACAAATAAACAAATA